TCGGGACATAGCAGTTAAATTATACTATTTGATAAAAATAATANTTATAATATTATAATTTATACTCAGGGGGGTTTAAACCTCTAAAATTCGAGAAGGGGGTGTGTTAGATATCTTAGGGGAAGTTTTTACCCTTTATGCTCTTGATATTAACATATGCAATTCTTATGTAATGTCTTTTCACCATTCATACTATATACTTGGAGGCAAGAAAAATGTACACCCTTGTTAGTTAATACCGTGTGCACTCTGAAATGCCAGATGAAAGGAGGACAAAAAAGAAAACCCCTGACCCCTGTGGAGTGAACGCTCGGCTAGGTGGGTAACGAGTCGTATGTGTTCCACCATTAACTTATGCAAGCGTCGATGAAAGTGGAAGGAATTAGGCAATTAATGGCCCTGAAGTAGGAACCAAATGCCAGGAATAATTCACTATGTGAAACCCCCACAATAGTTGTCCCTGACCATCAATAAGAGTATGCATTAAGAAATCAACTGATGGTCGGTTCTTACTACATTAAGATGGTTGATTAAATAGGATGGTGGGTACTTGGTATATATTTACTCATGAATGATTTATTGAATCAATAAGTTTCGCCTGTACTACTCCACTTATAGGGGAATTTTAAATTTATGGTTTATGTATATCTTAGTATTTATTATTACTTGTATGTACTATATATATATATGTAAAATAAACCAATGATGTACTTACTTGTTATTAATTAATGGTTAATATATGTAATGGTGATTATACATATATGTACAAAAGTGCAAAGAATAGTTTAATTAAGAATTTTAGCTTTGGGGGCTAAAGGTGGGAGTTCGAATCTCCTTTCTTTGAGCAGTGGGGAGGAGTTTAACCTCCGGCGGCCGGTTTACAAGACCGGGGCTCTGACGCTGAGCTACCAGTGCAGTCTAATCGAAGGGCTTTATTCTCGATTCAGCCTGCTAGTGGGAGGAACATGAGGAAGAGGGCAAAGTACAAGAAGGAGGCGATTTGGCCAATGAGGATGTAGGGGTGTTCAACGGGCAGACCTCCGATTCAGGTTAGGACTATAACGTCTGCGACTAGGAGTCAGAATAGGAATTGTGACAGTGGTCGGAAGGCTAGGGATCGTTGTTTGGAGGTGTGAAGGATGGGGACTAGCAGGAGGACGAGAATCGAGGCCAATAAGGCGAGGACTCCGCCTAGTTTGTTTGGGATTGAGCGAAGGATTGCGTAGGCGAATAAAAAGTACCACTCAGGTTTAATGTGAGGGGGTGTCACTAGGGGGTTGGCAGGGGTAAAATTGTCAGGGTCCCCCAGGAGGTTGGGGGCGAAGAGTGCGAGGGAGACAAGGGGGATTAGTATTAGGGCAAAACCTAATAGGTCTTTGACTGTGAAGTATGGGTGAAATGGGATTTTATCTGGGTTTGAGTTTAGTCCTATTGGGTTGGTTGAGCCTGATTCGTGGAGAAAGATGAGGTGAATTATGACGAGTGCGGCGATGACGAATGGGAGAAGAAAATGGAATGTAAAAAATCGAGTTAAAGTGGCGTTGTCTACTGAGAATCCGCCTCAGATTCATTGAACGAGAGTGTCGCCGAGGTAGGGGATGGCTGATAGAAGGTTAGTAATGACTGTGGCCCCTCAGAAGGATATTTGGCCTCAAGGTAGGACGTAACCTACGAAAGCGGTTATCATTACTAGAAGGAGCAGGATTACGCCCGTATTCCATGTTTCTTGGAAGAGGTAAGAGCCGTAGTAGAGGCCTCGACCAATGTGGAGGTAAATACAGATGAAGAAGAAGGAGGCTCCATTAGCGTGGAGGCTGCGGATAAATCATCCGTAGTTTACGTCTCGACAGATGTGGGCGACAGATGAAAATGCAGTGGTGATATCAGATGTATAGTGTATCGCGAGGAAAAGTCCTGTTGCGATTTGTAGGATTAAGCATAGTCCGAGAAGTGAGCCGAAGTTTCATCAAGCTGAGATGTTAGCGGGGGTAGGAAGGTCAACTAGGGAGTCGGCTGCAATTTTTACAGGGGGATTAGTTTTTCGTAGGTTGGCCATTAGAGGTTTTTGTAGTTGAATGACAACGGTGGTTTTTCAAGCCACTAGTCTTGGTTAGAATCCTGGCAAGAACTATGACTTATGCTGTGTCTTTGTTTTTAATCGGGTTAGTTTTGGGATTAGTTGCGGTGGCGGCCAACCCTTCTCCTTATTTTGCTGCCTTGGGGTTAGTAGTTGTAGCTGGGATGGGGTGTGGGGTATTAGTTGGGCATGGTGGGCCGTTTTTATCTTTAGTGTTGTTTTTGATTTATCTGGGAGGGATATTAGTTGTGTTTGCGTATTCTGCTGCTTTAGCCTCTGAGCCGTACCCCGAAATTTGAGGGAGTCGTCCTGTTGTGGCTTACACGGGGGTGTATTTGTTAGCGGTGGGGGTGGTTTGTTGGGTGTTCTGAGGGGGGTGATATGAGGGGTCTTGGGTGTCTGGTGATGAATTGGTTGAGTTTTCTGTCTTTCGAGGGGATATTGGGGGTGTAGGGGAGATATATGCATCTGGGGGGTGAATACTAATAATTGGTGCTTGGGTATTGTTGCTAACTTTGTTTGTGGTGTTGGAGTTAACGCGGGGTTTAAGTCGAGGGACGCTTCGGGCAGTTTAGATGAATAACAATAGAATAATAAGAGCGAAGGTTAAGAAGAAAAAGGTAAGAAATGTCTTGGTTATGCCTTGTTGAAGGTTGCTTGTTGCTGAGGCTAGAGAAAGGGAGGAATTTGAGATGGCCTTAGGCCCAATTTTTTCTAGTCATGTTTGGTCAACTATTTGGCTTGCTGCTGTTTGGCCCAGGAGGAGGTTGAGTTTGGGTGTTGCACGATGGATGATAGAGGGGAAGAAGCCTAGCATGTTAGAAAAGTGATGCAAGGTTTGGTGTGGGCGGATCTTGAATTGGGTGTTTGTTAAGGAGGCTAGTTCTAGGGCCAAAAGGAGGCCCGTGATTGTGACGGCCAATGCGGCTAGTTTGAGTATTAGAGGCATGGTTATGATAGGTGTTTTGTTAGGGAGGAAGTTAGATGTAATTAAGAGCCCGGCGATAATGCTGCCTCAGGCTAGGCGTTTGATAGGGTTAATTACGGCTGGGTTGTTTTCGTTAATTGGGGCAAAAGTGCTGAATCGGGGGTAGCCCATACTTACGAAGAAAATGACCCGCAGGCTGTAGATGGCAGTAAAGGAAGTGGCCAGGAGTGTAAGAGTTAAGGCTCAGGCGTTAAGGTGGGATGTGTTTAGGGCTTCAATAATGGCATCTTTTGAGAAGAACCCTGCTAGAAAGGGGGTGCCTGTTAGGGCTAAGCTGCCAATGGTTAGGCAGGTGGAGGTGAAGGGAGCGATGTCGTGTATGCCTCCTATTTTTCGGATATCTTGCTCATCGTTGAGGCAGTGAATAATTGAGCCGGAGCATAAAAAAAGTATTGCTTTGAAAAAAGCATGAGTGCAGATATGTAAGAAGGCTAATTGTGGCTGGTTTAGCCCGATAGTGACTATCATGAGGCCGAGTTGGCTTGATGTGGAAAATGCTACAATCTTTTTGATGTCATTTTGAGTGAGAGCGCAGGTTGCGGTAAACAGGGTGGTTAGTGCGCCAAGACATAGGCAGGTAGTGAGGGCGGTTTGGTTGTTTTCTATAAGGGGGCTCATGCGGATGAGTAAAAAGATACCTGCGACAACTATTGTACTTGAGTGCAGTAGGGCAGAGACCGGTGTAGGACCCTCTATAGCAGAGGGAAGTCAGGGGTGAAGGCCAAATTGAGCTGACTTTCCGGTGGCGGCAAGAATTAGCCCGAAGAGGGGGAATGTTAGGTCAAAATTGTGTGCGTTTGAGAAAATCTGTTGTGTTTCTCATGAGTTGAGGTTAGTTGCGAGTCAAGCTATGGAGAAGATAAGGCCGACGTCACCAACTCGATTATAAACAACTGCTTGTAGGGCGGCGGTATTTGCGTCTGCTCGGCCGTACCATCAGCCGATGAGGAGGAAGGACATAATTCCAACCCCTTCCCAGCCAATGAAGAGTTGGAATATGTTGTTAGCTGTTACTAGAATGATTATGGTGATAAGGAAAAGTAGGAGGTATTTAAAAAATCGGTTCATGTAAGGGTCTGAGTGTATGTATCAAGAGGCAAATTCAAGAATAGACCAGGTTACGTATAGAGCAATAGGGGTGAAGATGATAGAGTAGTGGTCGAATTTAAAGCTAATGTTCATGTCGAATGTATATGTGCCCACTCAGTTTCAGTTGGTGATGATAACTTCGGTACCTTGGGTGAGGAACAGGAAAAGGGGGAGAAGGCTAACTAGGAAGGCCAGTTTTACTGCTGTTTTTACGTGGGTGACTGCCCAGTCTGGGTTAACAGGTTTGGGACGTAGTGTGGAGAAGATTGGGTATGCCAGGATTGCAAAGATGACTAGAAGGCTGGTGGTAAGAATGGTGGAAGAGGAGAGCATAGCTGCTACTTGGATTTGCACCAAGAGTTTTTGGTTCCTAAGACCAATGGATGAGCTGTTATCCTTTAGGAGCGTTGAGTGAGCTCTGGGGTTCAACCAAAGGGGAAAAGATTAGCAGTCTTTATTGCCGGCGGGCCTCTCTCGGTGGATAAAAGGATTCTAACCTTTATTTCTAGAATCACAATCTAGGGTTTTGTTTAAACTATATCTACAGGCTGTTCACCCTCAGATTAGTTCTGGTTTGAGGGTCAGTAGGATTAGGGGGAGAAGGTGAAGGGCCATGAGAAGGTGTTCTCGCGAGTAGGTTGGTGCTAGAGCAATTATGTGTGAGGGGGTAGGGCCGCGTTGGGTTATCAGGAACATATATAGCGAATAAGCAGCAGTAATTAATGTTCCGGCGCCTGTTAAAGCGAGGGTTCATCAGGATCAGTTGAAGAGGGATGTAATGATAAACAGCTCCCCTATAAGGTTAGGGAGAGGGGGGAAGGCAAGATTGGCTAAGCTTGCAGTGAATCATCATATTGTTATTAAGGGCAGAATTATTTGCAGACCTCGTGCGAGGATCATAGTTCGGTTGTGTGTTCGTTCATAATTTGTGTTGGCTAAACAGAACAAGACGGAGGAAGTTAGGCCGTGGGCGATTATAAGAAGTAGGGCGCCTGTGAAGCCTCATGGAGTTTGGATAAGGATGCCCCCTACGACAAGGCCCATGTGACTAACAGAGGAGTAGGCGATAAGGGATTTAAGGTCAGATTGGCGCAGGCAGATTGAACCTGTTATGATCACGCCTCATAATGCGAGGATAATGAATGGGTAGCTTAGTTCTTTGGTTAGGGGCTCTAGTATTGGCATAATTCGTATTATGCCGTAGCCCCCCAGTTTTAAAAGTACGGCAGCGAGGACTATGGAGCCTGCAATTGGGGCTTCAACGTGTGCTTTGGGCAGTCAGAGGTGGACGCCATAAAGAGGCATTTTCACTAGGAAAGCGAGGATGCAGCCCGCTCATCATAGTTTGTCCGCGTGTGAGGAGAGCAGGATTGGTTGGGTGTATTGAAGTGTGAGGAGGGAGAGGGTTCCTGTGGTGTTCTGTAGTAGGAGGAGTGCAATAAGAAGGGGGAGGGACCCTGCTAGGGTGTAAAAAAGGAAGTAAGTGCCTGCGTTGAGTCGCTCTGTTTGATTACCCCAGCGAGTGATAATGATGAGGGTAGGGATAAGTGTGGCTTCAAATATGACATAAAACATAATTAGTTCGGTTGCGGAGAAAGTGAGAATTAGGAAGAATTGAAGTGAGACAAGGAGGGAAAGGTACATTCGTTGGCGGTTAAGGGGCTCATTAGATGTGTGTCCTTGGCTTGCTAAAATTATTAGAGGGAGGAGTCAGCAAGTGAGAGTTAAAAGGGGAGTGGACAAGGGGTCGGTAGCTATATATGGGTTGAGGCAGGATCATCCAGTTTCGGAAGCATTTTTTAATAAGTTTAGGCTGACTAGTGCAATAATAAGGCTGTGGCCTAAAGTGGCAGGTCATAGCCATTTTTGGGAGGAGCCCCAGATTGTGGGGATGAGCATAAGGGTGGGGATTAGTAGTTTTAGCATTGTAGGAGGTTGAGATTTTGTAGGCGGTCAGTGCCATGGGTTCGGGCTGTAGCAACCAGGAGGGCTAGGCCTGCGCCTGCTTCGCAGGCGGAGAAAGCGAGGAGAAGTATGGGTGCGGTTGCAAAGTTAGTCGCATTAAATTGGAGTGTCCATAGCGAGAGGCCAATGAAGAGAGAAAGTATTATTCCTTCTAAGCAGAGTAGGGCGGAAAGGAGGTGGGTTCGGTGGAATGCTAGACCTGTCAGGCCTAGGACAAAAGTTGTTGAGAAGGTGAAATGAATGGGGGACATGAGGTAATTATGGAGTCTAACCATAGGTTTTTGAGCCGAAATCAAATGTTTTACTTTAAACTAACTACCTACTCGGCTCATTCAAGGCCGCCTTGGGCTCATTCATAGATTAAGCCTAGGGTGAGGAGGACAAGTACTGCTGTGGCCCAGGTAAAAGTTAAAAGGGGGGAGGAGAGTTGGTCTCCTCAAGGAAGGGGCAGGAGTAAGGCGATTTCTAGGTCAAACAGGAGGAAGAGGATGGCGACCAAGAAAAAGCGAAGGGAGAATGGGAGGCGGGCTGACCCAAAAGGGTCGAAGCCGCATTCGTAGGGGGACAACTTTTCGAAGTCAGGGTTTATATGAGGGAGTCAGAATGAGATGATGGCTAGAATGAGGGCTAAGGTGAGGGCAATAAGGATGGTGACGACGACTAGGCTCATTATCTTTCCTTGGATTCTAACCAAGATCAGGTGATTGGAAGTCACGTATACTACTTGTACTAGAAAGATTAGGATCCTCATCAATAGATGGAGATGTAGAGGAACAGTCAAACAACGTCTACAAAGTGTCAGTATCAGGCAGCTGCTTCAAACCCAAAGTGGTGTTCGGATGTAAAGTGGTATTGGATTTGGCGGAGTAGACACACTGCTAAGAAAGATGAGCCAATGATGACGTGGAGGCCGTGGAATCCTGTTGCTACGAAAAAAGTAGAGCCGTAAACACCATCAGCAATTGTGAAGGGGGCTTCGTAGTATTCTATGGCTTGAAGTAGGGTAAAGTAGAGGCCTAGAATGATTGTGAGGGCTAGTGATTGAATGGCTTGTTTCCGTTCACCGGCTATAATACTGTGGTGGGCTCATGTAACTGTAACTCCAGAGGCTAGGAGAACTGCTGTGTTTAGAAGTGGCACTTCAAATGGATTAAGGGGGGTAATGCCTGTGGGGGGTCAGTGACCTCCTAGCTCGGGAGTGGGTGCCAGGCTTGAGTGGTAGAAGGCTCAAAAGAATCCAAGGAAGAAGAAAACTTCGGAGGTGATGAATAGGATTATTCCGTAGCGGAGACCTTTTTGTACAGGAGGCGTGTGATGACCTTGGAAGGTCCCTTCTCGAATGATGTCTCGTCATCATTGATACATTGTTAGGAGGAGGAGTACTAACCCAAGGGATATGAGGGTGGTGGAGTGGAAGTGGAATCAAATTGCGAGGCCAGATGTTATTAGTAGGGCGGCAGCAGCACCTGTTAAGGGTCAGGGGCTTGGGTCAACTATGTGATACGCGTGTGCTTGGTGGGCCATTAGACGTTTTCTTGTAGGTAGAGGCTTAGGAGAAGAACAAAAACGTATGCCTGGATTATTGCGACGGCAATCTCTAGGAGGGTGAGAAGGAATAAGAGGGTGGCTGTAAGAATTGCAACTGTGGGTATTAAAGGAAGAAGGACTAATGCGGCTGTGGCAATTAGTTGAATTAGGAGGTGGCCAGCGGTCAAGTTGGCTGTTAGTCGTACGCCTAGTGCGAGGGGGCGAATAAGAAGGCTGATTGTTTCGATAATGATTAGTACAGGAATGAGGGGAGTTGGTGTGCCTTCTGGAAGAAGGTGGCCTAGGGCATGGGTTGGTTGAGTTCGGAGCCCAATGAGGACAGTTGCAAGCCAGAGGGGGACGGCTAGTCCTAGATTCATGGATAGTTGTGTAGTAGGGGTAAAAGTGTATGGGAGAAGACCTAAGGTGTTTAGGGTGATCAGGAAGATTATAAGGGAAGTTAATAAAATAGCTCATTTATGGCCTCCGGGGTTAAGGGGAAGGAAGAGCTGCTGTGTAAATCGATTAATGAAAAGGCCTAGAAGGCTAGAGAATCGGTTACCGAGTCAGCGAGAAGTAGGGGAAAACAGGAGGACTCAGGGTAAGGCGAGCGCAATGGCAATAAGGGGGACTCCAAGGAGGGTGGCACTTTCAAATTGGTCAAAGAAGCTTATTGTCATGGTCAGTTTCAAGGGGTTATGTCTGTGGTGCGAGTGCTTTGCGGGGTGGGGTTATTTGGGAAAAGATAGACTGAGATTTTTTGAGGGATGATGGCTAGGAAGATAAATCAAGAGAAGAGGAGAATAGCTAGTCAAGGGGCGGGGTTGAGCTGAGGCATGTCGCTAGGGGTGGTTGGCAGGCACCAATCTTTAGCTTAAAAGGCTAACGCTGTCGGCCGGTTTAGCTTCTTAGCGAGGCATCTTCGAGTATTAGAGAGGATCAGCTCTCAAAGTGGTGCAGGGGTACGGCTTCTACAACAATAGGTATGAAGCTGTGGTTGGCCCCGCAAATTTCAGAGCATTGTCCAAAGTAGACGCCAGGGCGGGTAATGATAAAGGCTGTTTGATTTAGGCGGCCTGGGACTGCGTCAAGTTTAACTCCTAGTGAAGGCACAGCCCAGGAGTGGAGAACGTCGTCTGCGGAGATTAGGAGGCGAACAGGAGATTCCACTGGAATTACCATTCGATGATCAGTTTCTAATAGTCGGAATTGACCTGGTGCAAGTTCTTGAGTTGGGATTATATAGGAATCAAAAGCAAGGTCTTCATAGTCGGTGTATTCGTAGCTTCAGTATCATTGATGGCCCATGCTTTTAATTGTGAGATGGGGGTCATTAATTTCGTCTATTAAGTACAAAATTCGTAGGGAAGGGAGGGCGATCAAGATTAAGATGATGGCAGGGAGGACTGTCCACACGATTTCGATTTCTTGGGAGTCTAGGATATTTTTGTTGGTTAATTTGGTTGTGACTATTGTCACGATAATGTAGAGTACAAAGGTGCTGATCAGAAATAGAATTATAAGAGCGTGATCATGGAAGTGTAGGAGCTCTTCCATTACAGGAGAAGCTGCATCTTGGAGTCCTAGTTGTGATGGGTGGGCCATTAATACTTTAAGATACGCAAGGGTTTAACTTGCGATTTTGCCTTGACAAGGCAGTGTAATATCGCTTTACTAGTATCTTATGAAGAAAGTGACAGAGTGGAGATGTGATTGGCTTGAAACCAATTTATGGGGGTTCAACTCCTCCCTTTCTCGTTAGTGTGATCGGACTTGAACAAAGGCAGGCTCTTCAAAGGTGTGGTAAGGGGGAGGGCAGCCATGAAGTCATTCCACGTTTATTGCTGTCAGTTCTGCAGATACAACTTCTCGTTTGGCCACGAATGCTTCTCAGATAATGTAGAGGAACATGGTTACTGCTACGAGAGATACTATTGACCCGATTGAGGAGATTGTGTTTCAAAGGGTGTATGCGTCGGGATAGTCAGAATACCGTCGGGGCATTCCAGCCAGGCCTAGGAAGTGTTGGGGGAAGAAGGTTAGGTTGACACCAGCAAATATTACACCAAAGTGAATTTTTGTTCATGTACCGTGAAGAGTGTACCCAGAGAATAGGGGGAATCAGTGGACGAATGCGCCTATAATGGCAAAGACTGCGCCTATAGACAGAACATAGTGGAAGTGAGCTACTACATAGTATGTATCGTGAAGAATGATGTCAAGGGAAGAGTTGGCCAGAACGATGCCGGTTAGACCCCCAAGAGTAAATAAAAAGATAAAGCCGAGAGCTCACAGGAAAGGGGCTTCTCATTTGATTGCTGCTCCATGAAGGGTGGCGAGTCAGCTGAAGACTTTTACGCCAGTTGGAATTGCGATAATTATGGTGGCTGATGTGAAGTAGGCCCGTGTGTCTACGTCCATGCCCACAGTAAACATGTGGTGGGCTCAGACGATGAAGCCTAAGAGGCCGATGGCCATTATTGCCCAGACCATGCCTATATAGCCAAAGGGTTCTTTTTTTCCTGCATAATAAGCTACGATATGAGAAATCATACCAAAGCCGGGAAGAATGAGAATGTAGACCTCTGGATGCCCAAAGAATCAAAATAGGTGTTGGTAGAGAATGGGGTCTCCTCCGCCAGCGGGGTCAAAGAAGGTGGTGTTTAGGTTTCGGTCGGTGAGCAATATTGTGATCCCGGCGGCTAAGACTGGAAGGGACAGAAGGAGAAGTACGGCTGTAATTAAAATAGCTCACACAAATAAGGGAGTTTGGTACTGGGAGATGGCAGGGGGTTTCATGTTAATAATCGTCGTAATGAAGTTGATGGCGCCTAAAATAGAGGAGACACCTGCAAGGTGTAATGAGAAGATGGTTAAGTCTACAGAGGCCCCTGCGTGGGCTAGATTGCTGGCTAGAGGTGGGTAAACTGTCCACCCGGTTCCGGCCCCAGCTTCAACTGCGGAAGAGGCCAGTAGTAAGAGAAAAGAAGGGGGAAGGAGTCAGAAGCTTATGTTGTTCATTCGGGGGAAGGCTATGTCGGGGGCGCCAATTATTAAAGGGACTAGTCAATTACCAAATCCCCCAATTATTATTGGCATAACCATGAAGAAAATTATTACAAAGGCGTGTGCTGTGACGATTACATTATAAATCTGGTCGTCACCTAGAAGAGCGCCGGGCTGGCTAAGTTCTGCTCGAATTAGAAGGCTTAGAGCTGTGCCTACTATTCCGGCTCAAGCACCAAATACAAGATAGAGGGTGCCGATGTCTTTATGGTTTGTCGAGAAAAATCAACGTGTAATTGCCACAGGTAGGATGGCTGAGTTTTTAAGCGGTGGATTGTAGCCCCACAAACAGAGGTTCAAGTCCTCTTCCCACCAAGCCTTGAGGTGTCATCACATCAGATTGCAAATCTGAAGAAGTAGATTAGCGTCTGCCGGGGCTTTCCCCCGCCTTTTTGTTTTTCAGGCGGGGGAAAGTAGACGGATGCTCGCTGGTTGGAGCACTTAGCTGTTAACTAAGAATTTGTAGGATCGAGGCCTGCCTGTCTAGTTAAGGCTTTAGCTTAATTAAAGTGTCTGTTTTGCATGCAGGAGATGTGGGGTAGTGTCCCGCAAGTCTTATTAGGGACTGGAAGGTTTTCACTCCCGCTTAGGGCTTTGAAGGCCCTTGGTCTTGTTATCCTAAGTCTCTTAGAGGGCTAGAAGTGCTGTGGCGGCGGGGGTAAGGGGTAAGAGGAGGATTGTAAGGGTTGTAAAGATTGAGGCAGGCAAGGTTAGTTGGTGGGAGGAGAATCGTCAAGGGGAGGTGCCAGTTAAGTTATTAGGCGAGAGAGTGAGTGTTAGAGCATAGGAGAGGCGGAGGTAAAAATAAAGGCTGAGGAGAGCGGTTAGGGCTGCAATTGTAGCAGTGAGAGGAAGGGCTTGTTTGGTCAGTTCTTGAAGAATGAGTCATTTAGGCAAAAAGCCTGTAAGTGGCGGAAGCCCTCCGAGCGATAAGAGTAGGAGGGGGGTTAAGGACGTTAATACGGGAAATTTATTTCATGAGACGGCGAGCGTATTAATGTTAGTTGCTTTGTTGAGTTTGAACAGAAGGAATAGTGAGGATGTCATAATGATGTACGTGAACAGGGTGAGAAGGGTGAGGGAGGGGGAGAATTGAAGGATAAGAATTATTCAACCAAGGTGTGCAATTGATGAGTAGGCTAAAATTTTTCGCAGTTGTGTTTGGTTAAGGCCCCCTCACCCCCCGACTAGAGTTGAGGTAAGTCCAAGCATAATTACTATCGTTGAGTTGTTTGGTAAGACTTGAATTAGAAGGGCGAAGGGGGCAAGTTTTTGTCAGGTCGAAAGAATTAAGCCGGTGGTTAGGTCAAGTCCTTGAAGGATCTCTGGGAGCCAGGTGTGTATTGGGGCTAGGCCAATTTTTAAAGCGAGGGCTAGTAGGAGCATGGTTGTGGGTAGAGGGTGGGTTATTTGTGTGATGTCCCATTGTCCTGTTAGTCATGCATTGGTAGTGCTGGCGAATAGAATTGTTGCAGCTGCAGTAGCCTGAGTGAGGAAATATTTGGTTGTTGCTTCTACTGCCCGGGGGTGATGGTGTTGTGCTATTAGTGGGAGGATGGCGAGGGTATTGATTTCTAGTCCCATTCATGCAAGGAGTCAGTGAGAGCTTGAGAATGTAATTGTAGTGCCGAGGCCTAGAGCAAATAATAAGGCGGATAAAATGAAGGGGCTCATTAGTAAAGGCGGGGGTTTCACCCACATTTTTGGGGTATGGGCCCAGGAGCTTATGTTAGCTGACTTTACTAGGAAGTAGTGTAGCGGAAGCACTAAGAGTTTTGATCTCTTTAGGTAGGGTTCGAACCCCTTCTTTCTAAGGAGTGGGAGGGGCTTTAACCCACATGTTCCACTACATCAAAGTGGCCCTATTTCAGGCACGACTCCTGAGTTATAGTTGAGGGGGAAGGCTGGCGAATGCAGTTGGGAGGGAAAGATGCCAGATAACCAGTGCAAGTGTAAGGGGTAAAAAGTTTTTTCAGATTAAGTGCATAAGTTGGTCGTATCGAAAGCGTGGGTAGGAGGCTCGCACTCAAAGGAAAACTATCGATAGTAGGGCAGCTTTTGTTATTAGGTTTAGGGCGGTTAGTTCAGGGAAGGCAGGGAAATGTGAAGCTCCGAGAAATAGTGTGGCGGAGAGTGTGTTCATAAGCAGAATGTTGGTGTACTCTGCTAAGTAAAATAAAACAAAAGGTCCTGCTGCGTATTCGACGTTGAAACCAGAAACGAGTTCGGATTCACCTTCAGTTAGGTCAAAGGGGGTGCGGTTGGTTTCAGCTAGGGTGGAGGTGTACCATATTGCGGCTAGGGGTCAAGCAGGAATGATGAGTCAAACGCTTTCTTGGGTGACATTGAAGGTTTGAAGTGTGAATCCGCCTGAAAAGATAATGATAGTAAGAAGAATCAGTCCAAGGCTGACTTCGTAGGAGATTGTTTGGGCAACGGCTCGGAGGGCACCAATGAGGGCATATTTTGAATTTGAGGCTCAGCCTGACCCTAGGATAGAGTACACTGCTAGACTAGAAAGTGCTAAAATAAACAGGATACCTAGGTTTAGATCTGTTATTGGGTGGGGGAGGGGAAGTGGTGCTCAAAGGGAGAGAGCAAGGGTCAGGGCTAAAATAGGGGTGAGGAGGAATAGAGCGGGAGAGGATGTTGACGGGCGGACTGGTTCTTTAACAAATATTTTTACTGCGTCAGCGAATGGCTGAAGTAGGCCGTAAGGGCCTACAATGTTGGGGCCTTTTCGTAGTTGTATGTACCCAAGGACTTTACGTTCCAGAAGGGTTAGGAAAGCCATGGCCACGAGTACGGGGACGATCAGGGCAAGGGGGTTAATGATAATAGTGATTAGGTGGTGGAGCATAGTTGGAGAGAGGACTTGAACCTCTGTGGAAAGGGCTTAGGTCTTTAGCAATAGCCGGGCTCTGCCACTCCAACAAGCCATTATCTTGGGCTGAAGGGATATGCCCTTTTATCTGATTTAGTTGTCTGCATCAGATAAGGGGGAGGCGTGTTTGTGACATAGGCCTCTTTTTTCCGGTCCTTTCGTACTAGGAAGAAACATTTCATAGATAGAAACTGACCTGGATTACTCCGGTCTGAACTCAGATCACGTAGGACTTTAATCGTTGAACAAACGAACCCTTAATAGCGGCTGCACCATTAGGATGTCCTGATCCAACATCGAGGTCGTAAACCCCCTTGTTGATAGGGACTCTAAAAGGGGATTGCGCTGTTATCCCTGGGGTAACTTGGTTCGTTGATCGGCAGAGCCGGATCTTTTAGTTAGAGGTTCTATTGCTTAGAGCTGTCACTCTTGGTTGTGAGAGGTGTTCTCTCATTCTGCGCGGAGGTTTTGTATTCTCCGGGGTCGCCCCAACCTAAGACACTAAAGCAGGGTCTTTTATGGTTCCTTTATCTTGGGTATATGTAGAGTCTGTTTAGGTGTCTAAAGCTCCACAGGGTCTTCTCGTCTTATGGGGTTATCCCCGCTTCTGCACGGGGAGATCAATTTCATTGACTGGAAAAAGGAGACAGTTTGGCCCTCGTTGTGCCATTCATACGGGTCTTCATTTAAAAAACAAGTGATTGCGCTACCTTCGCGCGGTTAAGATACCGCGGCCGTTAAATATATCACCGGGCAGGCGGGACCTCTTATCTTTGGTGTAACAAGAGGCGATGTTTTTGGTAAACAGGCGAGGCTTGATGTGTTTGCCGAGTTCCTTCTTTTTCTTTTGGTCTTTCCTTGTAAGCACGCCGGTGTGGGCTTAACGGTTGTTTCTGGGCAGTTTTCTGGTGGTTTGAATTTTGCTCATTACCCTCTTTGCTTGGGGCCGGTAATTTTCGGTGGAAGGTCCGTTCTGATGTACGTGCGTGCTAGGAGAGAGGTGAATAGGCCTCTCTTATTACTCATATTAGCATTGGTGCTTTCATGTTGGCATGAAACAGCCTAATAGGACAAGTGGGGTCAGATTTCGTTATCGGAATTAGAGGGGTGGAGGGTGTGTCTGAGCTTTAACGCTTTCTGTATAGGTGGCTGCTCTTAGGCCCACTGGGACACTTCCCTTCTGTTATTATGATCTTTACCCAGCTATAAAAGTTGTGTCTTTGCTCAAAGGGGCTGTACCCCCTTTGAGTAACTCTTCTAGTTTCTTTAGTGTCTGAGGTGTTTTAAAAATTATTGGAGTAGAGAAGCTAGAAGGCTGAACTCCTATCCAGTTTTTAGGCAACCAGCTATAACTAAGTTCGATAGGTCTATCACCCCTACTCGAAGCTCTTCCCACTCTTTTGCCACAGAGACGGGTTGGCCCTATAATAGGCTGTCTTGGAGTAGCTCACTTAGTTTCGGGGGATCAAACTAGAGTTCTCTTTGCTTGAGTATACTTGCTAAATCATGATGCAAAAGGTACGAGTACTAGTCTCTGCTTTGTTACACTTTACTGAGTTGTTTCATTTCTCTTTCAGCGTTCCCTTGCGGTACTTTATCTATAGCTTCTAGTCCCTTTTCCGTCGCCCGTACTAAGGAGGAAGAATGGTTTAATTATGTTACTAATCGTGCGTTTGGGGTTATTTATGGTGTTGTTTTGAATTTATGAGTATGAGCTAGCTGTTTGGTTCAGAGCGATCCGATTTGCACGGAGGACTTCTCAGTGTAAGGGAGATGCTTTTCTATCTTAGCTACGTTCTGATTTAACCAAGTGCACCTTCCGGTACACTTACCATGTTACGACTTGCCTCCCCTTGGAGATTGTTGGTGTTTTTAGTAAAGGAAAAGAATTAGACGGGGAGAGTGACGGGCGGTGTGTGCGCGCTTTAGAGCCGGTTTCAGCGGAGCACTCTATTCTCTGCTTACTGCTAAATCCTCCTTTAGATGCCCGTTTCAGGGCATCGTTCGTATTCACTAGTATAATGAATGTAGCCCATTTCTTCCCCTCTCATGCGCTACACCTCGACCTGACGTTTTGGGCTGTGCCAGTTTTGCTTACTATTCTTCCTTCACAGGGTAAGCTGACGACGGTGGTATATAGGCGGAAGGATCAAGGGAGGGTGAGGTTGAACGGGGGTTATCGGTTCTAGAACAGGCTCCTCTAGGTGGATCTTAAGCACCGCCAAGTCCTTTGGGTTTTAAGCTTATGCTCGTAGTTCCCGGGCGAATAGCTTGTGTGGAGTGCTATTAATGTTTAGGGCTAAGCATAGTGGGGTATCTAATCCCAGTTTGTTTCTTAGCTTTCGTGGGGTCAGAGAATATAAAGCCACTTTCGTAGTTGAGCTTCTTACTTTCGAGTGCGTATAACAGCTTAGAAAGCGTTCGGCTTTAGTTTGAGTTTTTCTTAACCACTCTTTACGCCGTTGGACTGTCAACTTGGGTCTCTCGTATAACCGCGGTGGCTGGCACGAGTTTTACCGACTCTCTTAGCTTTAACTAAGTCAAGTTTTCACTTATTGCTTAATGTTTATCGCTGCTGTGTTCCCTTGGGGGTGTGGCTGAGCAAGGCGTCTTGGGCCAATATATTGTGCCTGATACCAGCTCCTTGTTCTCAGGCAGAGAACGAAGGGCATTTTCACGGGGGGGCGGATACTTGCATGTGTAAATTTAGCTACAGTTGACAGTAAAGCCAGGACCAGGCCTTTGTGCTTGTGGAACTTTCTAGGGTTCATCTTAACGTCTTCAAGGTTATGCTTTATTTAAGCTACACTAGC